TTTCTTTTAAGGAATTGGTTAATCGTCCAGTAACAAGTAAGAATAGCAAATTTTATTTGATAAACGAAAAAGAACAAAGAATGAAATAATTGGAATCACTAATAGTGCATGCATTGTTGTATTAGATCAAAATCGGAAGGTTCTTTCTTGACCTAACTAAAAAAATGCAGATTTTTGGAAAGATACAAAATAGAACTTATAAAGCAAAATAGAATAGAAATGACTAGTCTTAGAATATAGTTGAACCAAAACACCTATTTTTTTTTCGAGTGATCATGTGATAACTTTTTGTTCTCATTCATTCAAGATATTATATAAGTGAACCTATTAAGGAATCTAATTAGTTAAAATCAAAGTAAAAGTTTTATAAGATTACTGTTCGCTCTAAAATATAAAATTTATTCGATACAATAAAAAAAAAAAAAGAAATGATAAAAATAGGAATAATTTAATAATTTCATTCCATAATGATTCGAAAAGACTTTCATTTTAAAACGAAATTAAATGCCCCAGTTCTTATTATTCGTTTCTAAGTTGAGTTGAAAAATTATCCAAGAATGAATTCGCTGATTGGCGGTATGGGTAGATGTTACAGATGATGAATCCATTTCTTTTTATACAGTTGTGACTTTCTCCGTGTTAGTGCTGTCTATAATGATAGATCAATCAAAACCTTTCAATTGGTATTTTTTTATCTCCTATTTTGCAAAAAAGGAAACTCAGGTAAGTGCTTTTTTATAAACATATGTATAAAAAGAACATATTTCATTTAGCTCCTTCATGCTTACCATAACTAGTTATTTCGGCTTTCTACTGACGGCTTTAACTATAACCTCAGCTCTATTTATTGGTCTGAGCAAGATACGACTGATTTGAAATGCATTGCACAAAAAAGGAAATCTTTCCGCGAACTTCTGTGTATTTATAGTTACTTACCGTGTCCATTGCCAATTCTTGGTCATTGAGATTCATGGTAATTCAGATTAATATTTAGGTATAGATATTACCTCTTTTTTTCTCCTTTCAAACAAATTGAAATGATTGAAGTTTTCCTATTTGGAATCGTGTTAGGTCTAATTCCTATTACTTTGGCTGGATTATTTGTAACTGCATATTTACAATACAGGCGTGGCGATCAGTTGGACCTTTGATTAGATTAATTAACATCTCTTTTTTTGATTGACCTCCTCCTTTCTTTAATATCCAGGAGGTCAAATTCAGATTGCCATTCCAGTTAGTGCTTCAACCGAATTCGATCGAAGAAGATCCGAATCACGCTCTGTAGGATTTGAACCTACGACATCGGGTTTTGGAGACCCACGTTCTACCGAACTGAACTAAGAGCGCTTTCTTATCATAAAAGAAAATAAAAGGATTGGCCCCAATACATCTTGTATGCATACACTATAATAGTATCATAAAAATGAAAGATTCTATATGATATGTCCAATGTGAATTGATCTCAAAAAATCCCTCGTTACTGCTCAAAGGAGCAGTAATAGGTAGGGATGACAGGATTTGAACCCGTGACATTTTGTACCCAAAACAAACGCGCTACCAAGCTGCGCTACATCCCTTCCATTGGTCTACAGTGTCATTGTAGAGAATTCTTGTCTTGTTTTCCACATCGTTATCTCCTCTATTAAAATCTAGAATGTTTATGTCCATTTCGTCTTTTTGGTCTCATTTAACATATAATAATAGTAAAATACTTCTATCTATATGAAAAATGGAATGGAACCCCTAGGAAAAATAAATGAGTTGGGGGAATATTGGGGAAGAAAGGACGTTTTTTCTGTATTTAACAAAAAGTCAATCTTATTTACTGGATGATTGTACATTTCAATATGTTTATGTATTACAATAAAATGAAGGAGGTTTTTCAATGCGAGATCTAAAAACATATCTTTCCGTAGCACCGGTACTAAGTACTCTATGGTTCGGTTCTTTGGCAGGTTTATTGATAGAGATTAATCGTTTTTTCCCGGATGCGTTGACGTTCCCCTTTTTTTCTTCATTCTAGTTATTGACGTGGGAAGTAATAAAGAAAATTAGAGATACAATTAAATACCAGCCCCCCTTCTTTTTTTCTCTTTTTTCCCTTTTTAAAATTTTAGAATAAGGGAGGAAAGAGAAAGAATAAAAGTGCATTCAACAGCTGCGAGACTCGGGTTCAGGTTGGAATTAAATTAATATGAAATTTCTATGTATTCAATTTCTCTGGAAGTAGAATACAAACTGTGGTTCTAGGGAAAGAGTATTATATAAGATACTTATATGAAATACTGTACTGTGATTTGAAATCTAGTTTAGAAATCTTTCTATCTTATTTGCTATATTGATTGTAGTGAAATCTTGCATAAGAGGATAGTAAGTTACAAATTCTATTTTGTTTTTTCCTTCCTTTCTTCTTTTTCGTTTCGGATTGAAAGAGGAAGAGTTGAGTAAATGAAAAATCCAAAGGAGGTTCATGGCCAAGGGTAAAGATGTGCGAATACCGGTTCTTTTGGAATGTACCGCTTGTGTTCGAAACGGTGTTAATGTTAATAAGGCATCAACGGGCATTTCCAGATATATTACTCAAAAGAACCGGCACAATACGCCTAATCGATTGGAGTTGCGAAAATTCTGTCCATATTGTTACAAACATACGATTCACGGGGAGGTAAAGAAATAGATCGAACCGAGCACCTGCGCCCTTATCTATCTTACAAGAAAAAGGAAAAAATGACATTATATATATATAACATATTTAACATAGTTAAAGATAATTATAAACAAACCAAATCCTATTTTTTTATTCTAATTAGAGATACGGCTGAAATAGGATTTTAGGGATAAGAAATAAACTAACCAAACCATGGAAAAATCCAAGCGAACTTTTCTTAAATCCAAGCGATCTTTTCGTAGGCGTTTGCCCCCGATCCAATCGGGGGATCGAATTGATTATAAAAACATGAGTTTAATTAGTCGATTTATTAGTGAACAGGGAAAAATATTATCTAGACGAGTGAATAGATTGACCTTGAAACAACAACGATTAATTACTATTGCTATAAAACAAGCTCGTATTTTATCTTTGTTACCTTTTCTTAATAATGAGAAACAATTTGAAAGAACCGAGTCGACCACTAGAACTCCTAGTCTTAGAGCCAGAAAAAGATAGGTTTACTCTTTATTCACTTGAATTCGAATTCCCATCCGAACTCAAACGGGGATTTATATTTTGTTGGAAAAATCCAAGAATCCGGATTGAATTCTCGTGTCGTAAGAAAACAAATAATAATCTGGGAAGAATAAATTTTTTTATTTAACTTGTTGATTCATATTTATTTTGACTACTTTCTCATATTTTATCATATTCTATTCATTTTTATTCGACCTTCCCGGAGTTCATTCTCCGGGCAACTCCGTTTAACCGGTGGATTCCTTCCAACCTACTTCTTTTATGATCTCATTGGAAATCATATAAAGACAATTCCTATTTGATATAGCTATTTGTGCAAGTATTTTACGATTAAGAAGCAACTGTCTCTTGTACAGACCATTTATTAATCTACTATAACTATAGCATACCCCCCTTTCACGAATTGCTGCATTTATTCGAGTGATCCACAAACGACGAAAATTGATTTTTTGCTTATCCCTATCCCGATGAGCCGAAACCAAAGCTCTTATTTTTTGTTGAGTAATAGTTCGAGTAAGTCTTGAATGAGCCCCCCGAAAGCTTGATGCAAATAAACGAATTTTTGTTCTACGTCTCCGAGCGATATATCCCCGTCTAATTCTGGTCATTGAATAAATGAAACTTTCACGAATAACTAATAGATTTCCTTTCTTTCAGTTATTCTTTTGCCCCTTTACTAGTATATTAATAACAAAACGGATTTTTCCAATGTATAAACTAAAAATTCCAACGGCTTTGGCTACTATAACCTTCCCAACCACGATTTTTTCTTTTTTATAGGCGTTTCGCCTCGAAATACGAAATTGTACTATACTAGATACTAGAAAAATAAATAAAAAAAATAGCAATGATAAAGAAATAGTGGATTCCATCGTTTCTATGGTTACTTCTTAAACGGTGAGGTCTTCTCTATACACCGGAGCCTTTACTTCATTTAATCAATGTTATTGCTAACTTGTATAGTTCACATTCTTCGGCTCTACCCATGAATTATCCAGTAATAGGTCTTTCACAACGAGCTCTACCTATACAGTAACGGTATTTAATTATGAGGGTTGGCTGGGTAGCTGACCCTGTTAGTCCGTTCTTGCAAGAGGGGTCTATATTAACTAAGATTTCCTCCGCTTAATGGATAACCATTTGCTACCAATGGAGAATTGCTTCTCATCTTGAATTGAGGTGAGTGGATTTACACCAATAGAAACCATAAATTTCATACACAATAAAAGGGATATGCTCCATTTTCTTATTTTTAGATAGGAAATGTAGTTCGTTTTCCGTTCTATCCTATTTGATCATTGATATTTGAACATGGCTCTCTTTCCTTTGTTCTAGTTCATGATCTGAACGAGTCGCACATACACCCTAGTACATGTTCCTCGACGCTGAGGGCATCCCCGAAGCGCGGGGGATTTTGTGACATTTCTAATTGGCTGTCTTGTATTTCTAATAAGTTGTTTAATCGTTGGCATGTTGAATCATATACATAATGGACTGGTTTAGATCGATCCTAACCGCATGATTATGAATTCCTTTGAATAGAATAGTAAATAAAAGTCATAATATATTAATATGAAACTCCGCAGGGGTAATTTCAAATCACGAATTGATGCGAAATCCAGGCTATGCTATTGTCATTCAACCGCTACAAGATCAACAATTCCATAAGCTTGGGCCTCTGTTGCTGACATAAAAACATCTCTTTCCATGTCTTCGGAGACAACCCATAGGGGTTTGCCCGTTCTTTGTGCATAAACCCTTGTCAGGGTTTCACGTAGTTTCAGCAGTTCTGCCACTTCCAGGATGAATTCTC